ACGCAACGATGATTTTTTTCAACAAATCATAAAGATATTGGAACCTTATATTTCGTCTTCGGTGCCTGATCGGGCATAGTAGGCACCTCATTAAGATTAATTATCCGGGCAGAACTAGGGCAACCGGGCAGATTAATTGGAGACGACCAGATCTACAATGTAATCGTAACCGCCCATGCCTTCGTGATAATTTTCTTCATAGTTATACCAATTATAATTGGTGGATTTGGAAATTGATTAGTTCCCCTAATGCTAGGGGCCCCGGATATAGCCTTCCCGCGAATAACTAACATAAGATTCTGACTCCTTCCCTTCTCACTCACACTACTATTAACAAGGGGAATAGTAGAAAGTGGGGTAGGGACAGGATGAACTGTCTACCCGCCCCTAGCAGCAAGAATTGCCCATGCGGGGGCCTCAGTTGACCTGGGAATTTTTTCTCTTCATTTGGCAGGGGTATCTTCTATTCTAGGCGCCGTAAATTTTATAACTACGGCAATCAATATACGAACAAGAGGTATGACCATAGACCGGATGCCTCTTTTTGTCTGATCAGTATTCATTACAGCCGTGCTACTCCTATTATCCCTCCCGGTTCTAGCCGGAGCTATTACTATACTACTTACAGATCGAAATTTAAATACAACATTCTTTGACCCGGCAGGTGGAGGGGATCCTGTCCTATATCAACACTTGTTCTGATTCTTTGGGCACCCGGAGGTCTATATTCTCATTCTCCCTGCTTTTGGCATAGTCTCCCATATTGTAACACAAGAGTCAGGCAAAAAAGAAGCCTTCGGGACTTTAGGGATAATCTATGCCATGACAGCAATCGGGATCCTGGGTTTCCTAGTATGGGCCCACCATATATTTACAGTGGGCATAGATGTTGACACCCGTGCGTATTTTACATCCGCAACTATAATTATTGCCATTCCCACCGGAATTAAAATCTTTAGATGACTGAGAACCCTACAGGGATCTCAATTCTCCTATTCGCCGTCCCTCCTCTGGACCCTAGGGTTTATTTTTCTATTTACGGTGGGTGGTCTAACGGGAGTAATTTTAGCTAACTCGTCAATTGATATTATTCTCCACGATACCTATTATGTTGTCGCGCACTTTCACTATGTGCTATCCATGGGGGCAGTCTTTGGGATCTTTGGCGGAATTGTTCACTGATTCCCCCTTTTTACCGGCCTCTCACTCAAACCAAGGTGACTAAAACCCCACTTCTTTGCCATATTCTCAGGAGTAAACCTAACCTTCTTTCCCCAGCATTTCCTGGGACTTAATGGTATACCACGACGATACTCTGACTACCCCGATGCTTATACATCATGAAATATCGTCTCATCAATCGGGTCCCTAATCTCCTTAGTGGCAGTATTATGATTTATAATCATTGTCTGAGAAGCCTTTATATCCAAACGCCAAATCACGTCGCCATACTTTCTACCACCTTCAATCGAGTGGCAGCACCCGTGGCCCCCCGCAGACCATAGTTATTCAGAAATCCCACTAATCTCCAACTATCTAAAATGACAGATAGATGTATAGGATTTAAGCTCCTACCAGGAAGAAAATTCTTCTTTTAGAAATGCCGATATGAGGATCTTTAGGGCTCCAAGATAGAGCCTCCCCGCTTATAGAACAGCTCACATACTTTCACGACCACGCCATACTAATCCTTATCCTTATCACCACCTTAGTGGGCTATATTCTAATCAACTCGGCCTCTAATTTATTTATTAATCGTTTTCTTCTTGAAAATCAAGAAATCGAAATCATTTGAACAGTCCTTCCCGCTATCATCTTAGTTTTTATTGCAATGCCGTCCCTACGCCTTCTCTATTTACTAGATGAAACAAACAATTCAGGTGTAACTATTAAAACCATTGGCCACCAATGGTATTGATCCTATGAATACTCAGACTTCTTAAATATTGAATTCGATTCATATATATTACCATACGATATCGGTACACCCTCAAATTTTCGCCTCCTAGATGTCGACAACCGGGTCGCTATCCCGCTTAACACCCAGATCCGCCTCATTATCTCGGCAGCAGATGTCATTCACTCTTGAACAATTCCTGCACTAGGGGTGAAAGCAGATGCCATCCCCGGCCGGCTAAATCAAATTAGATTTTTAATTAACCGACCAGGTTTATTTTATGGTCAGTGTTCGGAAATCTGTGGGGCTAATCACAGATTTATGCCCATCCTAATTGAAAGAATCTCAGTAGATTCTTTCCTTAACTGAATTTCCGAAAACTCAGAGAGCTCGTCCTAATGATATTTAAACCAACTTTAGATAACTTTTCAAGTGTAGGTCTTTTAAACCTAAAAAAGTATTTTTAATACTTCTAGAGAACTAAAAATTAGTTAATCTAAATAACGTTAGTTTGTCAGACTAAAATAATCAAATCCTGATATTTTTATATGCCCCAAATAAGACCCCTTCTCTGATTAAATTTATTTTTCTTCTTTATCCTGGGATACACTTTATTCCTTACCTTAAATTATTTTTGTGCCCACCCTACCAAAATCAAAACACTTAAAATTCAACTTCTTACCCAAGAAAAATCGTGAAAATGATAACTAGATTATTTTCTATTTTTGAACCCTCTTCAAGACTCCTTTCTCTAAATCTAAACTGACTTTCTACGTTACTGGGGGTTCTATTCATCCCTATTTTTTACTGGGCGGTCCCCACCCGATGGGTGTTACTCTGATCTAAAATTATTTCTATACTGCACAAAGAATTCAAAACAATCTTAGGGCCCACTAATTTAGGCCTATCTCTAATATTCGTCTCTTTATTTAGGTTCATCCTCTTTAATAACGCCCTGGGGCTACTACCTTATATTTTCACCAGGTCGAGACACTTGGCTATAACCTTGACCTTAGCGCTGCCGCTATGGTTGTCCTTTATCCTATTTGGGTGATTTAACCACACTCAACACATACTAGCACATCTAGTGCCCCAGGGTACCCCTGGGCTTCTGATACCTTTCATAGTCTTAATTGAGACAATTAGAAATATTATTCGGCCGGGCACGTTAGCTATCCGACTGGCCGCAAATATAATTGCGGGCCACCTTTTACTAACACTGCTAGGAAATATAGGACCGATGCTCCCAATAAAACTACTAACCCTCCTGGTCGTAGCCCAAATCCTCCTCCTAATATTAGAATCTGCCGTTGCAATTATCCAGTCCTATGTATTTGCAATCCTAAGAACACTTTACGCAAGTGAAGTGAATTAACTAATGTCATCCCACAGTCACCATGCCTACCACCTAGTGGACATAAGGCCTTGACCCTTAACGGGCTCAATTAGAGCTATACTTCTCACCTCAGGACTTATCAAATGATTCCATCAATTAAACCCCGATCTCCTTCTCTTTAGATTTATTCCTATTATTTTAACTATAATTCAATGATGACGAGATATTACCCGAGAAGGCACTTACCAGGGGCTCCATACCAAAATCGTAACCGGGGGACTTCGATGGGGGATAATCTTATTCATTGTCTCAGAAATCTTATTTTTTTTCTCTTTTTTTTGAGCTTTTTTTCATAGAAGATTAGCGCCTACAATTGAAATTGGCATATTCTGGCCTCCCGAAGGAATCCAGCCTTTCAACCCTTTTCAAATTCCCATCCTAAATACTACTATTTTGCTTTCCTCGGGGGCTACGGTGACCTGGGCCCACCATGCAATCATAAATTCTAACCGCTCAGAAGCAATCCAAAGGTTAGGGATCACCGTCGCCCTGGGGGCCTACTTTACATCTCTCCAAGCATATGAATATATAGAGGCATCATTTTCTATCGCCGATTCTATCTATGGAACTACCTTTTTCGTGGCAACCGGGTTCCACGGGCTCCACGTAATTATCGGAACCTCATTCCTCTCAGTATGCTTCTACCGTCTCTACAAGTGCCACTTCTCCAACAGACACCATTTCGGCTTCGAGGCCGCGGCCTGATATTGACACTTTGTTGACGTAGTATGACTCTTCCTTTATGTCTTTATCTACTGATGAGGAAGATAAATTTTTTAGTATAACTGTACATCTAGCTTCCAACTAGAAAGTCTAAATAATTAGAAAAATTAATCTTTATTTTGTATTTGATCATCTCGTCAACACTTATTGTAACTGCGCTAATTATAATCTTATCTACATCCCTTTCTAAAAAAACTATTATTGACCGAGAAAAAATATCACCGTTCGAATGCGGGTTCGACCCTAAAGCCTCAGCACGGCTCCCTTTCTCGCTGCGATTTTTTCTCATCGCTGTAATCTTCTTGATTTTTGATGTAGAAATCACCCTCCTGCTCCCGCTAGCCTCCCTGACACCCTTTACAAATATTTTTGCTTGAGGAACGTCGGGAATATACTTTCTCATCGTACTCCTGGGGGGCTTATACTATGAGTGATATAAGGGGGCTCTAGAATGATCTAACTGGAATTGTAGTCAACTATGACATATGATTTGCACTCATAAAGTGTTTTAAACCTTTTTCAAATTAGAAAGCGAAGATTGCATTTAGTTTCGGCCTAAACTTTGGTTAGTACCTCTAATTTCCTTGACGGAAGCCAAAAAGAGGCTTATCACTGTTAATGATAGAACTGAATTCCTTCCCGTCAAGAGAAAAATGCCAAGAAAAGCTTCTAACTTTATTCCTGAGCGGTTAAATTCCGTTCTCTTCTCTTTTTTATGGTGTATCAACACATTACATTTTCATTGTAAAGCTGAAGGAAACCTTCTAAAAAACCCACTTACAGGTAAACAACCGCCATTGCAGCTTCAATGCAATATTCTAATTTAAAATATATAAGTTTATGCGAAAATCAAAAAGACAACCACAACCCATAAAAAGACTCCTTTTATATAGACTATAACTATATTCTCTTGTCTAAGTTGGAGATACTTAGAACATGTTATAAATTCACTAAATCTGCCCTCACCTCCAAAATATTCCGACCACCCCTTATCCCCCACCTTTAAAAACCTGTCTCCTGTTCGTAACCCCCAGTTGGATAACCTTAACGTAGATAAAATAGGCATAAACCATATTGAACCTATAAATGCAATATATCAGTACAGCCCCATCGACTTTAGACTGGATCTCATCCCCACTATATTAATAATATAACCCAGCAGACCACCCACTACCCTAACTAGTAATGCTAAAACTTTTAAAAAAAATCTCAAGCAAATCATATAGCTCTCAGGGAAAACCACCCAAGCTAAAATAGAGCCCCCCGAGACTGCCCCCACTCTCAATACTGTAATCCCCCCTATCATTTTACTATGGCCCTCCCTAATTATTATTATAGAACTTATATTAGGTGGGCAACTTAAACTATAGTAAACCAGCCGAAATGTATAACACACTGTTAAGCCCGTAGATAAGATATACAGAAAAACCCCTAAAAAGTCCACCCTCCTTATAAATACTACCTCTAAAATCAAATCCTTAGAATAAAATCCCGCTAAAAAGGGTATCCCACATAGAGCTAAATTAGCTAAATTCATACAAACCCTGGTCAGGGGTATACATAGTACCAGCCTCCCCATATTTCGGATGTCCTGATATTCCTTAACACTATGGATTACAGACCCCGCGCATATAAATAACAATGCCTTAAACAAAGCATGAGTTAATAAATGAAAAAAGGCTAAATCCGGAAACCCTAAAGCTAAAATCCCCATCATAACTCCCAACTGCCTCAAAGTTGACAGGGCAATAATTTTCTTAAGGTCAAATTCGAAATTAGCCCCTAGCCCCGCCATAAATATTGTTAAACAAGAAATAATTAACAAAAAAGTTTGAACAGACGAGCCCTCTAGGGCTCCCCTGAACCGAATCAAAATATAAACCCCGGCCGTAACCAAAGTCGAAGAGTGAACCAGGGCTGAGACAGGGGTAGGAGCAGCCATGGCTGCTGGTAACCACGCCGAGAATGGGATCTGGGCCCTCTTTGTTATAGCAGCTAAACATACAAAAATCTTTAACAAAAAGAAATCTTCCCCCAAGGTCTCCCCATAAAAAATAAAATTCCACCCCCCTAGTATAAATAACAAAGAAATCCTCAATAAAATCCCTACATCTCCAATACGATTGGATAAAATGGTTAGTATGCCCGCATTAGCGGATTTTTCATTTTGATAATAAATTACTAAAACATAGGAAATCAAACCCAATCCGTCTCAACCTAAAAGAATCCTAATTAAATTAGGCCTAATAATGAGAGCCCCTATAGAAAAAACAAAAGCAAAAACTATATATATAAAACGGTTGTACCCTTTATCACCATCCATATAATCCCCCCTATAATATATAACTATAGAGGAAATAAATAAAACTACCCCCAAGAACAAAGTACTAACTCAATCACAAACTAAAGTAACAACAACAGAAGATGAGCTCAGAGAAAAAATTTCCCATTCAATTACATACCTGAGACCAAAATTTAACCTGGCTAAACTCACCCCAATGGAAACTAATGACGAGAGCAATAAAAATACTAAACTCACCGTATGAAAATATATACCCCATAACATGATTTAAAATAAAACTTTTTTATATCTTTGGTACCACAAACCAAAATTTTAATTAAAACTATTTAAATCCAAATAAGTTTTAATAGTTTAATTAAAAATCTTGGTCTTGTAAACCAAAAATGATCACCCATCTTAAAACTTTATAAATACCTGCGCGTATAAAATAATATCTTGTATTTTTTAATCCCCTCCATCATTAGATTGGCCGTACTATTTACAACCCTCGGGCACCCACTCTCCATAGGTTTAACACTATTAGCCCAAACGGTACTAATTTGTCTTATCTCCGGGTTATTCAACCCCTCATTTTGGTTTTCATACATTCTATTCTTAATTTTCTTAGGGGGAATATTAATCCTCTTCATCTATGTGTCCTCCCTCGCGTCGAACGAGCCCTTCAAAATACACCCGTGGTCCACTTTAATAGTGTTGATCTCCCTGCTCACGACTGCCCCCCTAGTACTAGTAGACCCAATGATACTTACATCTAAATTTTACAACTCCTCTGTGTTCCTACTCCTAAATAATAGTAGAATTAATCCCACCTACCTGTCAACCTCCCCTATCTACTCAGGGCCCTCAGGGCCCCTTACTATTTTTATAATTTCATTTCTCCTCCTGACCTTAATTGTTGTAGTTAAAATCATCAGGGTATCCTCAAGACCGTTACGGTCTTCCAGGCCTCACTAAACCAACAGAAACTCTCTGGGCCCCGAAACAGAAGATAGTTTAAAAAATATTAATTTTGGAAATTAAAGACAAAGTCTTTTGACTTTTTTTCTGACCGTAATAATAAAATCATTACATCTATCTCTATTGTATCTTTAAAACTATTTCAATTATTTAATCCTTTCGTACTAAAACAATTCTTGTTTTTCTAGGAGATAGAAACCAACCTGGCTCACGCCGGTCTGAACTCAAATCATGTAAAAATTTAAAGGTCGAACAGACCCTCTCTTGTAACTGCTGCATTACAAAGAAATTTTAATTCAACATCGAGGTCGCAAACTCTTTTATCGATAAGAACTCTCAAAAAAAATTACGCTGTTATCCCTAAAGTAATTTACTCTAGTACCCTTAAAAAGGATCATAAAATCAAAAATTTTTGATTCGAATGAAGAAACAGTTAAATAACTTATATCCTAGTCGCCCCAACTAAACACTTATATAATAATAAGACTTTATAATCTAAATTACCCTTAATTAATTTAATGTCAAACTTTATAGGGTCTTATCGTCCCCCTAGCCTATTTAAGCCTTCTCACTTAAAAGTTAAATTCAATTTTCAAAATTTAAGACAGCTCATTTCTCGTCCGACCCTTCATACCAGCCCCCAATTAAAAGACTAATGATTATGCTACCTTCGCACGGTCATAATACAGCGGCCTTTAAATACCCTCAGTGGGCAGGCCAGACTTTATATACCTACCATACAGACATGTTTTTGATAAACAGGCGGAAATAAACTTTTTGCCGAATTCCTTCATTTAGTCTCCCCCACTTTTAAATTTATTAAACTACCTAATAAAATTATAAACAGTAAAACGATATATACTAATACACTCATCTTAAACTACTAAATTCAACTTAAAATAGCTTTCTCCTACTCCCCTAAAAAACAAATAAATATTTTAAACTCCATACCTCAGGTATAACCCACTGAAAACATGGCTGCTTCTAAGCCTAGTTCAGAAGTACCTTTATTTATCCCCATAATTAAAATCTCTCACATAAAGAGCTTTACCCCCCTATGCCTGTGCCCTATCTACTCTAACCTCTAGCATAAAGAAAAAATTAAATTTTTTTCAGAGAAAACCAGATATCTTAAGGCTCGATTAACATTTCACTACTAAAATAAGATTACAAATTTTTTTGCAATAAAAACTCGCCCCCCAACTTAGCTATCCTTATTTCGGGAGAAATATATATAACTACCTGACATAAAGTATCCCTAATACACAAGGTACTAAATCCTACTTATACTTTTAACTTAATTTTACAGCTATTTCAATTTTCCCTCACGGTACTCATACCCTATCGCAATAAATTAATTTCTCTAACAATACTCACACCAAAAATACTTTTCTTACTACAAATAAACAAGCAAGTTATATTAACTATCAAAACAAGTCAACTGTGACAAACCTTCTCAACGTAAGTGAAATGCTAGGATTTAGCTTTATTTTGCTAAATATGCCATACCAGGAGTATAAATTGAATATCTCTCATACTATATATTTTAGCCCTAAAGAATTAATTCTATTCCTACAATTTAGTATGCCATATAATTTCGCTAAGCATAATCATTCTAGCTAACTATAGAGATCCTACTACCATAACCCCATATTTATATATATATACATTTCTCGAAATGTGGAGATTTACCATGGAGGCTGTATCTACAAGTAAGACTTATAATCGAAGAGTTCAGATATAACACTCTCAGTATATCTATCTGCTATGTTACTATAATACAAAGCTTCTCTTTATCATACCCCCAACATCTCATTAGAAATATCTCCTCTTAAATGTACGGAAATCAACAGGGGAGCATCTAATACCTGAAAGCAGGAGGCCCTCCAATTCTTGAGGAAAGGGCTCCTGCTTTATAGGTATTAGTTTCCTATACTGTGCTCAATGTTATTATACTGGACGGTGTCCATAAGTCTTCTCTTTATTATATTACTTCAATATTTGCTTTTGTGGCGATAGACATGTATATATAAAAAAAGTTCCCCCCAATTATGAATTTTTATTTTTTTTAAAAAAAACTCAAATTTTTATTCCCAAAAAGCTCTCTAAGAATATAGCCTTTTCCTTTTTGCCCCCTTAGGAGTAGTTAACCTTCTTCTTTGTAGGTACTTTTTGCCTCCTTAGGAGTAGTTAACCTTCTTCTTTGTAGGTACTTTTTGCCCAGAAGTAGGTAACCTCTTTTCAGGTACTTTTTGCCCCTAGAAGTAGTTAACCTTCTTCTTTGTAGATACATTTTGCTCACTGTCCTCCTAGGAGTAGTTAACCTTCTTCTTTGTAGTTACATTTTTGCCCGGGGGCGGCCAAATACCAATATACATATTGGAATTACACCAACTCCTAAAAGATCAAAACTTTTTATGCCCTGTACACTTTTGTATACCTCAAAAGATAAGCTAAGTAAGCTAATGGGCTCATACCTCATTTATGAGAGCTAACCTCTCTCTTTTTAATGTCATTCTCACTCTATAAGATTTCGTTCGTACTTACACTAATCTCGGGGACAGTACTCTCTATCTCCTCTTCCTCATGATTCGCGGCTTGGATCGGACTCGAACTCAATCTCATGTCCTTTATTCCCCTAATTACATCTAAGAAAAATCAACTTCAGGCCGAAGCGGCCTTAAAGTACTTCTTAATTCAAGCCCTCGGCTCAGCAATTATCATTTTATCCTCTACACTCACCCTCCTCCAACCTATATTTGCGCTATTGGCAATCTCCTTAGCCCTGCTTCTGAAGTTGGGGGCCGCCCCTTTCCATTCATGATTTCCCCAAGTTATAGAGGGGCTCGATTGAAGACAAGCAATTATTCTAATAACCATTCAAAAACTAGCGCCAATATTCCTAATTTCTTACCTTTCGGTAAGATTTTATACTCACGCCTCTCTCTCCCTAGCGGCAATCTGCTCCGCCGTAGTAGGGGCGTTAGGCGGGATCAACCAGACATCCCTTCGAAAAATTCTCTCCTACTCGTCAATCAATCATATATCATGGATGTTAATCGCCATATTAATTAACGAGACTTCGTGGATAATCTATTTTTTCTTATACGCATTAATTTCCACCTCAGTGGCCCTATATTTCTTATCCACCCAGTCTTATTTTTTCCCCCACTTAATCAACTCTAATACAACACCGCTTTCTAAAATTATCTCGGTCTTAAGGCTCTACTCCCTCGGTGGGATGCCGCCTTTCTCGGGGTTTATTCCCAAGTGGATTGTCACCCAAGAAATAATTACCGCCTCATTTTTTTTTACACTTCTTGTGCTCCTGCTCTCCTCCTTAGTGACCCTTTACTTTTATATTCGACTGACCCCGGTCTCCGTTTCAATCTCAAATTCCCAAAGAAAATGAAGACTCGCCTCTTTTTACCCTGTGACCCCTATCTTACACCCGGTGGTTTCGGCAATGAATTTATTCGGGCTCTTAATCCCCTCTGTACTCCTAATTATTTAAGATTTTAAGTTAATTTAAACTAACATCCTTCAAAGCTGTCAATAAAAGTTGAACCTTTTAAATCTTGTTCCTACTAATAAGAAAGCTCTACGCCCCTATTTAGATTTACAATCTAACGCCTAACATCTCAGCCACCTTATTCTACGAGTTAGATAAGACCAATACCCCCTTTATAAAAACTGCATTCAACGGAATACCATGTAATATTAAAACAAAATACTCACCCACCTTACCTGAACAACAAGAATAAAAAGAGCTAGCAAATAAACCATGTTGTCTTAGAGAGTACATATATAAAATGTATGCGGCCCTAAAAAAGGATAGGGCTCCAACCCCTAATATGACCAACTTTCTCCACCTAACCACCCTAATAATCAGCCTAATCTCCCCCATTAAATTTAATGTTGGCGGGGCAGCTATGTTCCCCACCACTAATAAAAACCACCAAAATCCCATGCTAGGCATAAAACTCAATAACCCCTTACTAATCATTAAGCTCCGGCTTCCTAGGCGCTCATACACTATATTAGCTAAACAAAACAAACCCGAAGAACATAAGCCATGGCCGACTATAACCACCAGGGCCCCGTTCAAACCTCATCTCCTTATAGAAACTAGGCCCCCAAGCACTAATCCCATATGTGCTACTGAAGAATAAGCAATTAAAGATTTTATATCCACCTGACGAAGACATATCAACCTGATAACTATACCCCCTAAAATTCCCAATCTCATTCATACCCATGAAAATATTTTATTAACCTCAGAGAATATCCTTAAAACCCGGATTAAACCATACCCCCCCAACTTTAACAATACCCCTGCTAAAATTATCGACCCTGATACGGGGGCCTCTACATGCGCCTTCGGCAGCCATAAGTGAAACAAAAATAAAGGTAATTTTACCATAAATGCAAATACAGTACAAAAATACCATAAAATATTTACAGACGGCCCTCTTATAAGGCCCGCTAATAAACCCATATTTAGGCTACCCGACAAGCTATACAACCTAAGCAAAGATACTAACAGGGGAAGTGAGGCGAATAAAGTATAAAATAGCATATAGACCCCCGCCTGGATTCGCTCAGGCTGATAGCCCCATCCTAAAATTAATACAAGCATTGGAATTAATGACCTCTCAAAACTAATGTAAAACATCAAATAATTTACAGACCTAAAAGTCAAAACTAAAACTACTAACAAGCCCAAATTCACTAACAAAAACCCGGAAGAAAAATTACTAGTTTTTTTAACCCTCCTCCTCCTGTATACCATTAGTATAACAATTCAAACACTCAACGCAATCAAAGCGTAACTTAAATAATCTACCCCCGTTATATGCCCCAGACAAAAAAAATAAAAATCATGCCTGACCATAAGTAATGTAATAAAACATATTACTAGTAAACCTATTTGAATTAAATTTCAATTCATTACAAATCTTATTAATACTATATTCAATACTAAAAACTTTAACATATTAAAATACCAAATCTACTAAAATAGTCGTTACCATGGGAGCGAACAACAGAAACCAATAAAGAAAGCCCGAGGGCTCCCTCGCAAGCAGTTATAACTAAAAAAAATATTACAAATACTACCTCCAGCCCAACCCCTCTTATATTGACTCCCACCATTCCAAAAATACTCAACATTACAAATTCTAAGCCTAATAAAACATTAAGTAAGTGTTTATGGTTAGAAATAAATGCCCCGAGCCCGCAAATCGCTACAATTATAAAACTAATAACTTCTACCCTGTTCATCATCATTAACTGTAAAAACCTTACAACCAAAACTTAAATGCACCTACCCCTAATAAATGACCTCACCTTTACGAAAATCACATCCGTTATTTAAATTAGCCAACTCGGCATTTATCGACATGCCAATCCCAAGGAGTATCTCAACTTTATGAAACTTCGGCTCATTACTAGGGCTGTGCTTAATCTCCCAAATTGCGACGGGGCTTTTCCTTTCTATTCACTTCTCCTCCCACATCGACCTTGCTTTCGCAAATGTAGCTCATATTTGCCGGGACGTAAATTACGGATGACTATTTCGAACTCTCCATGCAAACGGAGCTTCGTTTTTCTTCATCTGTATTTACTCTCATATTGGACGGGGAATCTACTATGAATCCTATAATATATTCCACGCATGAATAATCGGGGTAATCATTTTATTCCTGACTATGGCCTCAGCCTTTCTGGGCTATGTGCTACCCTGGGGGCAAATATCTTTTTGAGGTGCTACAGTAATTACAAACCTATTCTCGGCCATCCCTTATATTGGCACAGATTTAGTGCAATGAATTTGAGGAGGATTCTCAGTAGACAACGCCACATTAACACGATTTTTTACCTTCCACTTCCTACTACCTTTCCTAATCGCAGCAGCGACGCTCGTCCACATTCTTTTCATCCACCACTCGGGTGCCAACAACCCACTAGGGTTGTCCCAGTCGCCAGATAAAATCCCCTTCCACCCCTACTTTATATTCAAAGACATTGTAGGATTCTTGATCATATTTTTCTTATTAATTCTTTTAGCACTCCTAGACCCCTATCTACTAGGAGACCCCGATAACTTCACCCCGGCCAACCCTTTAGTTACTCCTATTCATATTCAACCAGAGTGGTATTTTCTCTTTGCGTATGCAATTCTTCGGTCTATCCCTAACAAACTAGGAGGAGTTATCGCCCTAGTCCTTTCGGTGGCCATTCTATTCCTGTTACCCCTTACCTCCGTATCAAAATTTCAAAGACTAGCTTTTTACCCTACGAATCAAATTTTATTCTGATTCCTGGTCTCTGTTATCCTCTTGTTAACATGAATTGGGGCCCGTCCTGTCGAAGACCCTTATATCATTACAGGGCAGACCCTTACTCTCCTCTATTTCTCCTACTATATACTTAACCCTGTAATTATCCTTTTAACGGACTCCCTTCTTAAATGGGTATTTAGTTTATTTAAAAAACGAATGTTTTGAAAACATTTAAAGGATTATGTATCCAATCCCCAGTACCAACTAATTTTTTTAATTTAAATTAAAAATAACTTTAACCCCATAAAAAAAACTAAAAAATTGAGAGACAAAGGAAGAAACCTCTTCCAAGCCATATACATTAGCTTATCGTATCGTAAACGAGGGAGAGTCCCTCGTACCCAAATAAATAAAAATCTAACCATCACCAACTTTATATAAAATCCAAGTCTTAGAGCCCTCCCACCTAAAAACAATAAAATTGATACCCCCCTTATAAATAAAATTCTAACGTATTCAGCTATAAAAATTAACACGAAGCCTCCGCTTCTATACTCTGTATTAAATCCCGATACTAATTCCGACTCACCTTCCGCGAAATCAAAAGGTGTGCGATTTATCTCAGCAAGACAAGAACCTAATCAAACTATAGAAAGAGGAATTGTCACCCCAAAAAATCATATGCTTTCCTGGTATAATCTTAGATCCCCAAACCTAAACCTCCCCGTTAAAAAAATATAAGACAATAAAATTAAAGCCAACCTCACCTCATAAGAAATTGTTTGGGCCACTGCTCGAAGACTCCCTAACAAGGAGTACTTGCAATTAGAAGATCAACCTGCCCCCATTAAAGGGTATACCCCTAACCTTAAACAACATAAAAAAAATAATATACTTATATCAAAGTCTACCAGCCCTAACTCATAGGGGATAACACTCCATATAATTAAAGCAATAAATAAACTAAAAATAGGAGATAAATAATAGGGCAAAAAATTTGACACTAAAGGAACCCCTTGTTCCTTAGCAAATAGCTTTACCGCATCTGAAAAGGGCTGTAACAACCCCAAGATACCTAATTTATTAGGTCCCTTTCGAATTTGAATGTAGCCTAAAATCTTTCGTTCAAGGAGGGTTACAAACGCTACGCCCACTAAAACACAAATCATTAATATTAAATACCTCACAACCATAATAATCACAGCAGGGTGCCCTCTACCTTTACTTATAGAGTCAACTTCTATATAATTAAATTCTAAATTTAACGCATATCTCTGCCAAAGTAAAGTAATTCTAGGTACACTTTCCAGTACACCTACTATGTTACGACTTATTCCGCCTTAAACGGAAGCGACGGGCGATATGTACATATTTTAGTTCTCATACCATGTTAACTTATTAAATTCACATTACAATTAAATCCTCCTTCATAGCAATCATTCAGTCACTAATACGTTTAAATAAATTTTATTGTAACCCATTTCTTCTCGCCTATAAGCTGCACCTTGATCTAATATATCTGACTTCACATATTACAATAACTCTCTCAATAAAGGTTATCTAATAATGACGGTATACAAACTGAAAAACAAAAGCAAGTAAGATTCTTCGTGTAGTATCGTTTACAGAACAGGTTCCTCTAACAAGACTAAAATACCGCCAAATTCTTTGAATTTAAAGCTCGTAACTACTAATATTCAAGTCAATTTATTTCTTCTAAGTATAGCAAGGTATCTAATCTTGTTTTATACCTTAATTTTTCAAGCCTCCATTAATTTAAACCCCAATCTCAATTTAATTCTAATAAACCAATTCTACCTGCCATTAAATCAAATCTACAATTAACTTCTAAACACTCACTATAACTCCCACCGAAATATCTTTATTAGACTTTTAAGTCTAACCGCGACTGCTGGCACAAAATTTAGTCAAGTCTCTTTAAATTTACCAAATCAAACCTCCGCCCAATCTTTAAAACTCCACACTGCGACCTTATTTAACGTAACGTTATTTCCAATATAAAAACCTTAAACATTTATACCCTGATCTCACTAATATATGCATGTGCTAATAATTTAAAAACAAAAACTTAAGCAAGAATCAAACTTTAAATTTAAAGATAAGCATAATACATTATAGTACCCTATAACCCCCTAATAAAACTTATCAAGAATTACCCAATAATTGGGCGGTCTCCTCCCCAAAGTGTGGTGCCTGATTAAAGGATAGTTTTGATAGAACTAATCAAGTAGGAGCCCTACCCACACTAACTAAGCTTTAGTAATCATTACATCTTCAAATTTGCAATTTGACGTCTTTTTTCCACTATAAAGCC